CTTTTATGATACACGCATCCTTCTCATCCTTCTCATAATGAATAGAGAGCGGGTAGCGGGAATCGAACCCGCATCGTTAGCTTGGAAGGCTATGGGTTATAGTCGACGTCAATTCATTATTTTTAACGTCTCTAATTCAAAACCGAACATGAAACTTTTATTTCATTCGGCTCCTTTATGGAAGATGGCTGGATTCCATAATCTAAGCCATAAACGAACTAAAAGAAGTTGCTTCATAAGATCTATGTCCGCTTTTCTGTCTGAATGTATACCAAACAAATTGCTTTCTAGATGATCCCTCTAGAAGACGAGGGGTATTTTGAAAAGTCCTTCTAGTTACTTCGTTCTCTATTTCTCCTTGCGTGAATCTTGAGGAAAGAAATTTTTGTTTCCACCCGAGCTGAAATAAAATGTCGATAACTTTAGTAAACCAAAGTCGTCCTTTATTAGCTATTGTGCTTCAACCTCTTCAAATGAAAAAATTGAAGATCTAGTTACGATTAGAAGTACACTTTTGTATCTTCCTCCATGGATTCTTTACTTAATACTCATTCAATTGTTAAGTCTTGATACAGCGCAAAAAAATTATGCTTCGCGATTCCCTACTCCAATGTGAAAATTTATAATGGACTTTTGGGTACAAATCACGAAAATGTATATGATTCCTCAAATCGCTTATTGAGAGGTAAAGGATTCAATCCTTTCTAAGAAATAAAGTTTTTAATCGGAACGGAATATGAATAAAACCTAAAGACCCCTTAACTATTTCAGTTGTTAATAGAACGAATCACACTTTTACCACTAAACTATACCCGCTACATTGTGATTATTGTATATGAATGGACCATTTGTCGAACAAGAACATTACTCTATGTAATAATGTAATATAATAAATAAAGATAGGATTAAGGACAAAATCCTAAATTAAATTGGAAATGAGAGTGCTCGGGTCTTTTCCTGGAGAAACTTAATGAGATAAGAAAAGGAGGGCCTTTTGACCTTGAAAAAATGTGTGTTCTTGAGGGGTTATTTAGTAGAAGACCTGCCCCAAAAGAACTATATAGCATAACAAACAAGAAATGGCCTGGCTAGGTACCGACCCGGCCAGGTGGGGGAATCAAATAAAGGACGGACCCTTCGGATCGGATGAAATAAAATTCAAAGGGTACTCTTTAACGTACCAACTTCACTCTTTTTTTTTTTCTATTTTTGAAATACTTTTTCTTTACTTCAGGGGTAACATAGTCATTATCCTTTGTTAATTGGGAGAGATGGCTGAGTGGACTAAAGCGGCTGATTGCTAATCCGTTGTACGACTTCTTCGTACCGAGGGTTCGAATCCCTCTCTTTCCGTTTCTTCCGACGGCTTAATATTTTCTTTCGACTTCAAATTCAAAAAAAAAAATCTTGAGACCCCCCCTTTTTTTTTTATTTTATCTTTTATCATAGTTCACTATCTGTAATAGAGAAACTCATAAGAAAATGAATAAATCAAACAACAAGAAATCCTTTCTTTTTTTATTCCTCACGCCCTGGATTACGCCCTGGATCATTCGATAGGAATCCAAAGATAAAGAGAGAAACAAAAAATATCACTACTGTGTAAACGAAGAGTTTAAGAGTAAGCATTATACAATCTCCAGGATAAGATCCTATTTTTTGGAAAAGGAGAATAGATTATCTATTTTTATACCCCATATTCTAGGTTTGGCACCAAACCAATAGATGAAGTGGTTTGGAGATAAATCAAAAAAGAAAAAACCTAATATCTTTTCGGTATCCAAATTCTCTGTCATATCTACAGTTACTGTGGGGGGATTTACTAGTTTCTTGTTCACTGGAAGGTGAAGAAGGGCAAAACGAGGAAATGAGATGATTCAGATTCATCGCGCCTATTCAAGAATTTCCATGTTTGAATCGAGGGTTCATATCATAATGTAAGAGATCCGATCTTTTTTCAATTGTTAGTTTTTTTTTTATTGATTAAATCATGAATCTTTGTAGGACAGTATTAAATAAAGATCTCATCGAAAACTTACAGCAGCTTGCCAAACAAAGGCTAAGAGAAAAAAGAGCACAGGGATGACTGGCATAAAATCTACGATTGGATTAAGAAAAGCGTAAGACTCGGGTAACTTAGCAAAGAAAAAACTACTCGAATGAAGGGCAGAATTAAGACAGCTACAGATAAAACTAAAGATATTAAGCATAACAAACATTTCATTCTTGGAGATAATTGTATTTGATTGAGTTTTGAGTTATTGATTAAGGGATAAACGGGGAAAATGAACAAAAGAATCCTGCTTTTTTTACGTACTCAATCAAAAACCCCTCAATTCTCGCACGAAAATAGAAGGAAGCATACTTTCATACAATATCTTAATTGAATTCTATCTAATGATCAATAAATTCAGTGGAATTCTCTAACTAGTTGTGTGAAATCCTAGTACCAATCTAACGGATTCCATAGAGGTTTTTATTGATTGTGATTTGACAATTCATTAAAATTATTCAATAATATTAAATTGATTGAAAAAAAAAAGAAACAACTCTAGAAGTTGTGGATGTGGGATGGATGTGGGGCGTGGCCGAGTGGTAAGGCGCCGGGTCTTGTTCCCGGAATATCGAAGGTTCGAAACCTTTCGTCCCAGCACATCCCACACTTTTCTTTCTTCTAGTTACTAGTTCGAAGAAAGAGAACTTTTTCCTCTGTGCCTATAAAGGATGGAATCCGTATGTGGTCAATGTGTAGTGGGGCGTGGCCAAGTGGTAAGGCAACGGGTTTTGATCTCGTTATTCGAAGGTTCGAATCCTTCCGCTCCAAGGTATTCTATACCTTATGTAGAATACCAATTAGTAATTGATAAAAGTCAATATCAATTACTATACTTTCGATTCAGCCAATGACTATTCATGATTCCATATTGAATCAATTCCAGACGGGTTCTAAAGGAAAGCAGTTTTATGGTGAAACTTCGTTTAAAACGATGCGGTCGGAAGCAACGTGCGACTTGAAGGACATGATGAACTATGGATTCTTAACACCCATCATTTTCTTTATTTTTTGAAGATTCTAGTTCGAGTATAGAAGGTGCTCTGAACTCGACATACAAAATTTGTTTTTTATTTCCACTTTCCGCGAACCCTTTTTTCGTTTTCGTGAACGTGTAAGTAATTAATTAAATAGGATACAATGGAGCTCGAGAAGAAATGATTGAGTCATTTCTCAGAGGTAGGGATCTATGGCTCACAGCAATTAATAGACGAACTTCGTGACTCTTATTTCTTATTTAATAAGAAAGAAATGGAAACAATCCAATTCCAGCAAGAGGTTTAAGTGTATCGAATCGAGGGGAATCAACCATTCGTATGATTCTTTAAAGAGAAAGAAATCACAAAAGGGATGTTGCTACCCTTTTGGTATGATTACGGATCACCGAAGTAATGTTTAAGCCTAACGATTCAAAAAAAAAAGTTAAAATATCATGTAACAAGAAAACGCCATTTTCAATTGTCTCAACAATTTCATTTTCATAAAAAAAGGAAAATTGATTCTAAACGAGACAAAAAGGGAGTTAAAGAGAGCTCAATAAATGAATGAACCTTAGGACCTTTTCACTCTTTCTTTGGGTAAGAATGATCCAACAACCTGAGCTATAAAAAAAATGATTTTTTGATGAATTGGGGTTCTCACTTGATTTTCGAATCGATAGATCACCCTTCGAATCATTCTTTCTCGAGCCGTACGAGGAGAAAACCTCCCTTACGTTTCTAAGGGGGGCTGTAGTCATCTACAGCTATCCCAATGGGCCATCTATCGAATCGTTGCAATTGATGTTCGATCCCGAAGAGATGGAAGGGCTCTTTGTAAAGTGGGTCTTTACGACCCGATCAATAATCAAACTTCTTTAAATCTTCCTGCTATTTTTCATTTCATTGAAAAAGGAGCTGAGCCTACGAGAACCGTTTATAATATCTTAAAGAAAGCAAAAATTTTTCAAGAACTTTCAGGATTTTTTTTTAATCCGAATCCTCTTTTTTTGTTCTACGAACAAGGAAGCTATAAGTAATGCAACTATAAATCTCATGGAGAGTTCGATCCTGGCTCAGGATGAACGCTGGCGGCATGCTTAACACATGCAAGTCGGACGGGAAGTGGTGTTTCCAGTGGCGGATGAGTAGGGCAGAGGCCTACTATTTCTTCATCTAGGATCTGACTTAATACTTAATATAATAACCCCAAAAAAAATAGAAAATATAGGAGGTAAAATCAATATGATTCTAGTCATTTTTTATGCGGTGCAGCAGCATTAGTTTGGATCACAAGTTGAAACCGTATCTAGGATACGACTTATTACTTAATATAATATATATTAATATTAACAAAAAAAAAATCTAAAATATAGGAGGTAGAATCAAAATGATTCTAGTCATTTTTTATGTGGTGCAGCAAGCCCGCATTAGTTTGGATCACAAGTTGAAACCGTATAAAGAGGTTATTTTGATTATACTTATTATAATCAAAATGATAATTCGAATTTGGTACTTCTATATAAAAAGGTTTATAGAATTGATTTTCAAGTATTTTCTTAATATAGAAGCTTGGAAAATATTTCTCGGTTGGAAGTACCTTTTACTGGTTTGGAGGCTATTTGAAAAATCGATATTCAACCTATCTATGTGGGTGGCGATCTCCCAGTATCTTTCGAAAAAAGAAAATTGGGTAGAAATACTCATAATTTGTGTCGATCGAATTATCCAACTATATCTATATCTGGATAAGCATTATTCGATCGAGTATAAGTACGTGCTCTGTTTTGGAGGTGTAATAATGATGAAGTGGTTTAATCTGCTAAGTCCTTGGTATTACCCACAACCGCAGAACGTGACTTATGTTTCGAACAAAACGACAGATAGAGCCGGCAACACTACCCTCGAGGTCATACACTATGACCAAAGGGGGAACATGACTGTGGAATTGGAAAAATACGACCGAAGGGGGAACAGGATCCTATATGATAGGAAAAGAAAAAAAACCAAACCTTGGTGGAAACGAATTTTTTAATTCGTTCAAAAACTAGCTACGTGTGCACTGCACGTAGCTAGTGTCAATACAGCACTAGTCCTTTTTTTTTTTCACTTTGATTTCTTTTTGATTTTGTCTAGCGTAGACTGTCTCTTGGCCCGTAGGTCCTGACACAAGGTTAGAATTCTAGCTCTTCCAGAGTGGTATCTCACTGACGGCTTGGCCCCCCGGAAGGGGGCCTTCTTCGCCCTCCACCTAAGCTGCGCAGGAAAGGCCTAAAGCCAATCCCAGGGAACAGTAAAGCTTCATAGGGTCTTTCTGTCCAGGTGCTTGTCAACGTTCATTTTATATTGACAATAGTGTATTGAATAAATAGAATTTCATTATGGTAATTTTCAATTAAGTAAATCTATTTCTCTCCGAATTCTAATTCTAGATGGGGTTTGCAATCTCTTTATTTTTATTATGATTCATCTATACACTCGGGTTGCTAACTCAACGGTAGAGTACTCGGCTTTTAAGTGCGACTAGAATCTTTTACACATTTGGATGAAGCAACGAATTCATCCATACCATTGGTAGAGTTTGTAAGACCACGACTGATCCTGAAAGAGAAGAGAACGAATGGAAAAAACAGCATGTCGTATTAACGAATTAAGGAAGAACTCTAAGAGCACTTCATTCTTAATCCTTACCGGATCAATACAAAGTATTCTTTGAATTCTTATATTATATTTCAATATGGGTCGAGTGAATAAATGGATAGAGCCGCAAGGATCCAATTATAGAATATAGAAAACAAAAAGCAACGAGCTTCTCTTCTTAATTCGAATGATTTCCCGATCTAATTAGACGTTAGAAATATATTAGTACCTGATTCGGGAAAAGGTTCTCCCATAACCATAAAAATAAGTGGATTCTCCATTTCTTTATTTCTTTTTTTTTTGAATCCTAATTATTAACTATCTCCACTCTTATTGAGTGGAGACGAATGTGTAGAAGAAACGGTATATTGATAAATAGAAGATAAATAGAATCAATTCTAAAATCAAAAGAGCGATCGGGTTGCAAAAATAAAGGATTTCTTATTATTTCAATATCCTAATTAAAGAACACAAACCTATTGGTTGGATGAAAAAAAAAAGAGAATCCCTTGATAAGCTTATCTATCTTCTGGGTAGATATCATTTTATGACTATCTACCTTGTTTTGACTGTATCGCACTATGTATCATTTGATAGTCCAAGAAACCCTCGGTCTTTGGTTCAAATCTCATTTTCAATGGAAGAATTACAAGGATATTTCCAAATAGATAGATCTCGACGACAAGACTTCTTATATCCACTTCTATTTCAGGAGTCTATTTATGCGCTTGCTCATGATCATGGTTTAAATAGATCGATTCTTTCTGAACCTCTCGAAAATTTAGGTTATGACAATAAATCCAGTTCACTAATTTCAAAACGTTTAATTACTCGAATGTATCAACAGAAGCATTTGATTCTCTTTGATAATGATTTTAACCAAAATACATTTCGTGATCAGAATCAGAAGAAGCATTTTTATTCTAAAATGATATCAGAGGGTTTTTCACTCATTGTGGAAATTCCATTCCCTCTGCGATTAGTACCTTCCCTAGAAGCGAAAGAAATAGCAAAATCTCATAATTTACGATCAATTCATTCAACATTTCCCTTTTTAGAGGATAAATTATCACATTTAAATAATGCCTTAGATATACTAATACCCTACCCCATCCATTTGGAACTCTTGATTCAAACCCTTCGCTATTGGATACAGGATACCCCCGCTTTGCATTTATTACGATTCTTTCTCTACGAGTCTCAGAATTCGAATAATCTGATTACTCAAAAAAAAATCGATATTTCGCATTTTTCAAATCAGAATCAAAGATTTTTCTTGTTCCTATATAATATTCATATATATGAATGCGAATCCATATTCGTTTTTCTCCGTAAACAATCTGTTCATTTACGATCAAGATCGTATAGAGCCCTTCTTGAGCGAACACATTTTTATCGAAAAATAGACAAGTTTTTCTTCATTTTTCATAAAAATTTTCAGACCACCTTATGGTTGTTCAAGGATCCTTTCATGAATTATGTCAGATATCAAGGAAAAGCCATTCTGGCTTCAAAAGGAACACCTCTTCTGATAAAAAAATGGAAGTATTACCTTGTCAATTTTTGTCAAGGTTATTTTGACTTGTGGCCTCAACCAGATAGAATTCAAATAAACCAATTCTCCAAGCACTCCCTCGATTTTCTGGGCCATCTTTCAAGTTTACGGCTAAAGCCTTGTGTGGTAAGGAGTCAAATGTTAGAAAATTCATTTATTATAGATGTTTCTATTAATAAGTTTGATACTATAGTCCCCACAATTCCTTTGATAGGAGCATTGGCTAAAGCGAAATTTTGTAACGTATCGGGGCATCCTATTAGTAAGCCGGCTTG